ATACTTTAACGATTCTATTAAATTCTCACTCATACTCCTAGGGCCTCGCGGACAAGATGAGATTCGAACTCACAAGATGATTAACATCAGACGATTAGCAATCGACTACACTTCACCTGTTGCAGCTTGTCCCTCTTCCTTCATTTATTACCCTAATACTATCACATATACTTATATCTTACACCTACCACCTCTCTTAATACCCTTACTTCCCCTTATTAATACTTTTACCCTCTTTCTTAATACTTTCCCTCTATCGTTATTATTGTTATCCTTATTGTTATAATTGTTACCCTCATTATTATTGTTATCCTTGCTATCGTTATTGATGATATCGTTATTGCTGTTGTTATTGATATTGTTGCTATCGTTACTCATCCCTCTTGTTATCCTTATTGCTATTCTGTTGTTATCCTTTTTGCTGTTACCCTCATTCTTTTTACTGTTCTCTTTATTGCTCTCATCTCACTTACTCATACTATTCTTTATCTTCTTACCCTTCTCTTAGAGAGAAGAGAAGAGAAGAGAAGAGAAGAGAAGAGAAGAGAAGAGAAGAGAAGAGAAGAGAAGAGAAGAGAAGAGAAGAGAAGAGAAGAGAAGGGGGATTAAAAAAGAGTGATTATTGATAGACTAAGTGTCGCAAATAGCATATAAGTCGCATAAGATGTTGTTACTCCTGTATCTATACGGCTTATTGAAGAGGCTCAATTATTCATTGTTGATTCTATCTTAGTTGGTCCTATTATCTCAATACTCCCCTTATCCAGTGTCTGACTACATACATAACCTAGTCTTATACTTATCAGAATTATGTATGAATAAACAATATCCACCATTCACTTCTTATTAAAAAATATAATCATTGCTCTCCCCTGCCTTACACTTGATATATATACAATATATTTCTTACCATATGTATATAGATAAAAAGCTAGTATCGCACTAAATATTGTTATTACTGTTGGTATTAGCTTCATTGTTATCGGTATGAACTCCGCTTCTATTAGCGTTACTGATTCTGGTCTATGACACATAGATGATATTAGCCCATCCGTACCTATCCCTGTCATTATATCCCTGCTAATATAACCAAAAAAAATAGATATAAAAGCTAGAAGGGTAAATGTTACCTGTACTAGTACTGGCTGATCCTGTGTATGCTTGTATTGTTGCCTACTCGCATTTGGCCTCCCTGTAAACGTTATACATACTAGTCTTATCGAATAAAAGGCTGTCATAAAGGCTGTTAGTATCCCTATTACATAACCTTGATACCCCGTATACGTATACTGACTATAGGCTAGCTCTAGAATTAGATCTTTTGAATAATACCCTGATATTGGAAATATCGCTATTAGACTTATACTCCCTACTATAATCGCCGTATAGGTAAATGGTAGTTGAGCTATTAGACCCCCTAGCCTCCTTATATCTTGCTCATCCGATATTGAATGGAGTACCCCCCCCGCTGATAGAAATAGAAGAGCCTTGAAATAAGCATGACTCGCTATATGTATTAGCGCTGCTGAATATTGACTCATCCCTACCGCTATTACTAGATACCCTATCTGTGATATCGTTGAATACGCAATTAGACGCTTCATATCATTCTGAAATAGACCTGAACTAGCTGCAAAGATTGTTGTTATCTGACCTACAAATATAATACATATAAGAGAATCCGGTGCATACTCTAGAATTGGTGAACTCCTGATTAGTAGATAAATCCCTGCTGTTACTAGTGTCGCTGCATGTAGTATTGAACTTACCGGAGTCGGACCCTCTATCGCTGATACTAGTCACGTGTGTAGACCTAGTTGCGCACTCTTGGATATCGCACCTATTATAAACATAATCCCAATAAATGTTATTGATCCTGTTGATATATACGGTGATAGACTAAACGATGTCCCGTAATCTATCCCTGAATACGTCCATAGACACCCTATAAATCCTATACTTAGAAATATATCTCCTACCCTGTTCACTGTTATCGCCTGAATCGCTGCTTTCGAAGCTTGAATCCTTGTATACCAAAAGTTAATTAGAAGATACGATAGTACACCAATACCCTCCCAACCTACAAATATTAGTATATACGAATCCGCACTTACTAGAATTATTATGAAAAACGTAAACGCTGATAGATACGATATAAACCTCTGCACATGCGGATCCTCACCTATATATCACGTGCTGTATACATGTACTACAAAGGAAATCTGACTTACTACTATCAGTATCACTACTGTTATCGGATCAAAGTGAAAAGATCAATTCACACTTAGAATATCACTCTCTATCCAATTCCATAGCTCTACATATACCGTACTCTGACTGAATACTACCTCGTAACTTATTACTATTATTATTACTATACTTATAAATATATATACTACTGATACCACATTCGATCCCGTTACTCCTAGCTTCCTCCCTAGTAGACCCGTACACAGTGATGATGCTATAGGTAGAAAAATTGATGCTATATACATCCCTATATCTCAATACCCCCCCTTAGTCTGTAATAGGCTACTACTAGACATAGCCCAATCGCACTCTCTGCTCCCGCTATTGAAATAATTAGTACACCATAAGTCATACCCATTACATCATCATAAGCATAACTGCTCGTTACAAATATTAGAGTACAACCTAGTAGTATTAGCTCGATCGAAATCAGTATCATAATAATATTCCTCCTATTCCTTATGAAACCTAGTACCCCTACTATAAATAGTGATATACTTAGTGTCATCCTCTTCCCTACTCTTCCATTATCTGTCTCTCTTTTTAACACTTATCATACTCTATCACACACCTGCAGCGTCTCATTACGAGGTTGATGAGATTCGAACTCACAATAGCTTCCTCGACAAGAAAGAGTCTTACCATTAGACGACAACCACACTCTTACCACACACACATATACCCATATATATATCCTTTATCATAAAAATACACCTTGCCCCCCTTATTCACCTTTATATATACCTTATATATTCATATTCACCTTATTCACCCCGTATATATATATCATACCACATCATATTTATCTACCTTTATCTTTTCTCTGTATCATATTTATCCCCCCCATCTCTTTCTATATTCACCATATGTATATATATTCACCTTATTCACCTCATATCTTTATTTATATGCCTTTATATATATTCACCCCTCTTTCTATATCATACCTTCTCTTTGAGCAGGAGAGAATCGAACTCACTTAGCTGTACCGCACCAATTTTACAGATCGGTCAATCTTCCTAGATTATCTGCTCATTCTTACACATTCATCATACCTTTCTTCTTTACTTGTTTCTTCTATATCGCTCCTTTCTTATATATCCTCATATTTTATACTCTATATCCTATCTTATACTGCATATTCTATGCTTTATACTATATCTTAGCATATATACTCTACTATATACCCTATATTCTATATATACTATATATATATATTATATATCTGTTTCTACTATATTTTATATATCATAGCATATTCTTTATAGCTTCTTTTCTATATCTTCTCTCTTATACTCTATATCCTATACTCTAGCTTATATACTTTACCAAATGTTTAAACTATATAGCTTATATCTTATATATTCTATACTATATAGCTTATATACTATACCTTTGCCCCGGAAGAGATTTGAACTCTCAACCTATCAGGCTTCAACTGATCGCTCTACCTATCGAGCTACCTGGGCTTATCCTACTTTTAACTTCTATATCCTCATATCACTATAATAACTGTTTACACCATACTGTTATAATAATACTAATACTCTTACTCTTACTATACCTGGAGATTTTGAGAATCGAACTCAAATCTAATTACTGCAAATAATTTGTACTACCATTGTACTAAACCCCCCATTACTATATTCTCTTACCCTAGGTTCTATTCTACTCATTTCTCTTATTGTTCTGCTAATTAATAGCTTAGCTATTATATACGTTTGACTCTTTTATTCTTATAATAATATGTGAGTTTAGTGCAAAACTAAAACTTCTTATATCCGTCTCTCTATAATACTTTTTTTATCTTATCCCGTACCACTGTTCTAATATTGTCATATTATAATAATATAATACCATAAGCATATACCATCCTAGTTAAATAGCATCATTATACTTTAATGATGCACGATCCCTCATAATGATCTTATCTTATCTTATCTTATCTTATCTTATCTTATCTTATCTTATCTTATCTTATCTATCATCAGGATAAGGGGAGGATATACTATAATTCTTGTCCGTATTGTAGCTATTACTTTCATTTATCGTACTTATTATTTTATCACTTATTTTTACTATATTAGTTTTATAATAACACGGAGGGAGTAATGTCAAAAGCTACAAGGACACATGGCATAAATACTACTATCCCGATTACGATCGGTAGTAGAATTAGTCAACAGGTTATCATCAGTTGATCATAACGTAGACGTGGTAGACTCGCCCTAAATCATACAAAAGCAAAACAAAATACTGATGTCTTTAGAGCTAGAATGATACTTTGACTACTGAAAAATGTATCATTATATATTACCTCTGGCATTATAAACCCTCCAAAGAAAAAGATGGCTGTTAGTGTCGATATTAGAATAATGTTTGAATACTCTGCCAGAAAATACATTACAAAAATAATCCCTGAGTAATCTGTATTAAACCCTGATACTAGCTCTGACTCTGCCTCAGCTAGATCAAATGGTGTCCTATTTGTCTCCGCTAGAATACTAATTAGCCATACTACAAATAGTGGTATTATTGGCACCACAAATCATGTTGATTGCTGATGTATAATAATCGTGGTATAGTTAAATGAACTTGTTATTAGAATAATTGCTAGAATAACACTACTTATAATAAGCTCATAAGACAGTATCTGAGCTGTTGATCTTAGCCCCCCTAGAAAAGCATACTTAGAATTACTTGCCCACCCCGCAAATAGAATACCATATAGTGATACTGATGACAGTGCTATCGTATATAGCACCCCTAGTGATATATCTGATATTGCTAGACCTTGACCTATCGGTACTACACCTCAACCTAGTAGTGAAAACGTTAGTGTCACTATCGGCGCTATAAATAGTAGTACCTTGTTCGATTGATGCGGTACAATAATCTCTTTCACAATTAGCTTCAGCGCATCTGAAAATGGTTGTAGTACACCATATACTCCTACCACATTCGGACCTACCCTTCGCTGCATTGATGCTATCACCTTTCTCTCAATAATCGTTATAAACGCTACTGATAGTATAATCGGTACTACTACTACAATTACCTCTACTAGGCTATATATTACACTTACCATTTACACTTCTATCTCATCGCTTTCATCTCTCTCTCACGACTCTTATGGCAACTTCTTACTCTCATTATATTCTACATACACACCCTTTTGCTATACCTTAATTCATATCTTTATATCTATATTCTTATTTCTTATATCTCTCTATATACTTCACCCTTATTCACTTCTATATTCTTATTTCTATCTATATCCTTCTATATTGCTATATCTTTATATCTATATTCTTATTTCTATCTATACCTTATCCATTGCTATATCTATATTCATATCTGAATCTGAATATTCTTATATTATTGTTATATCTATTCTTATTTATAGCTTTATTTATATCTCATAAAGGTACACCAGGAATTGAACCCGTTAAACTAATAGGTTGCAACTATCGTGTAGTACCGTCTACTCGTGCACCCTGCATTCTTCTCATACTCTCTCCCTTACGAAAAGCTTAATATCTTATATTATAATATATCCTTATACCTTACCCTTTCCGAGACTCGAACTCGAATCCATGTTTTAGAAGAACAGCGCTCTACCATTAAGCTAAAAGGATCATTACCCCTATTATAGATACAGATACAGATACATTTACGTTATTATCTTACTCCTTATCTTTACATATAAATATACTATCCCACCGATATACTATCCTTTCTACTCAGGGGATATGATATTAACTGTATTATATATCTCCCATACTCTGCTTACCCCCTACTCTTGTTACTTGTAATTACAATTGGTCCCACCATCGACAGTATAAATACAAAAGATGCTAGTATTATATATATAAAGGAATGTGTATATAGCGAGAGTCCTAGAGATTGAATATGACTTAGATCAAATAGATTCATATCACTAGGATTAAATACCATATTCGTAGTTATTCAATTATTACTGCTTCACGCATTCTTTGATATACTTATAGTTATATATTGAAACATAGATAGAATATCTGCATTTCAATGCGCCATATCCGTATTTATAATAATAACTATAAATATTATAGATGCTACTCATCGGGATCATGCTATGTTTTGAGTTGTTCGCAGATCCTGTAGGTTTATTATTATAATTACAAATAGTATTAGTACTATAATAGCCCCTACATATACAATCACCAGCACTAGTGATATATATACTATATTATTAAAGACAAGATAAATCGCCACTAGTAGAAATACTGTAATCAGATATACTACAGATGTTACCGGGGATGTCGAAGTAATCACTATTAGACTACTTATAATCGAAAAAAAAGAGATAATATCTAGCATTCGGACTCTTATCCTATTCTTCTTCTACGAAGACGAGATACTGAACATCTTATACATTATTATTACCTAATATCCTTATCGAATTTCTTGGGTATTCTTATTAAGTGTACTTAAAGATCTATGTATTTCCCATGAGGGAAGAAATTGAAGAGAATCGAACTCTTGACTGAGTAGTTAACAGCTACTTGCTCTACCTCTGAGCTACAACTTCGAATTATCTCATCTTAAAGATATTATTTCTTATTTATATCTATTTATATTCTTATTTTCTTAATATTTTTATACTGCTTACTCTGCTATTATTATATTACTCTAATAACTATTATCGGGGGATATTCTCTTAGTCTGAATGTGATTGAACTGGTAGCATGTTATAAGCATGAAAGGGTGTTGGACTTTCTAGTGTTCACTCCAGAGAGGCTTCTATTGTATGAACCTCTGGTGAAATATATAGTCCATAGAAGAATGCAGGATAAGCTCAGTGGCTCGACCCTACTGTTTGACCATTTACCATTATATCATATACAATCACCCCAAATACAATTGTAGCAATAACACTAATGATTGAACCTAGACTACTCATTATATTTCAACCTGCATATGCATCAGGATAATCAGGAATACGACGTGGCATACCTGCCAGTCCTAGGAAATGTTGAGGTATGAAAGTGATATTTACACCGATAAACATTACCCAGAAGTGAAGCCTACCTAGAGATTCACTATAAGTTAGTCCTACAATCTTGGGTACTCAGTAATAAAATCCTGCTATAATACCAAATACTGCACCCATCGATAGTACATAATGAAAATGTGCTACCACGTAGTATGTCTCTCTATAATATTTAGGTTGCTATCTTTACAGATAGGATCGGACCATATCTTACAATATAAGTTATATTGCTGTCACGTGTGGCCTCTACGGAGTCCGTATATATATATATATATATCATCTATTTATATTTATATCTATATCCTTCTACATGTATATCTCTACCTCTATATATGTTGATTTATACCTGTATGTCTCTATTTATAGATATCTATCTCATATCTTTATCTATATATCTATATCATATACCTATATATATATATTATCATATATTAATATCTATATTAATAGATATATCATATATATATGATATTTATATCTACCCGTATATCTCTATATATAGATATAACATATATTTATATCTACCTGTTTATCTCTATTAATATCTATACATTTCTATCTGTATACTATACGGTTCCCACGGTATTCTCTTATCCTTGTTATTATTCTGTGCGCTAGTTGAATAGAATAAGACTTCACCGTTAGCATCCTATGGATACCGGGAGAAGAACCCACTTCTCCCATAGTGACATGACAACACGACACATACTTATTTAAAAAACTCTCAAACCCGGCCTTTAAATACCTCACTGTTACGTACAAATACTGCTACTTCATAATATCTGTAACCTTGTAGCAGGCATCCACAATGATCAATTACTCGGGATACTCCTGCTACACTACATACACTGAATCTATTTATATTATTATTAATATGTTGTATTCCATAATAACATTTAATCTGCTCAATCATATAGCGATCATTGTTCTTACCTATACTAAAGCTATATCCCCCCGCTACGCTACTAGTAAATGCTCCTTCAGATTCAATAAACCCTGCTAGTCACTCTCTAAAATAACTAGGAACCTCTGGTATGTCTATTGACCCCCTATACTCATACTTTTTACCACGTAGTGCAAAATAAGATTCTAGGTCTGGCTCTAGTATAAATCTTCTGAAAAATATATACTGAAGTCGTATACGGCTCGTCATTGGAGGATAATTATCTAGAAGAGGTATAATACTTTTATGAAATGTTGTCTGACTGTTAACAACTCATTGAACGTAAGGTGTATCTGTAGAGGAATCTCCACGTATTACATACCCTCCGTACACTCCAGATATTCTCCTTAGTATCTCATAGTTAAAAGGCTTATCTGCTAGCTTCACTACTAGCCTAAATTGTAGATATCTTCTACGTCAGTGATTTACTTGTAGACTCCCATTACCGTCAATAAGACCTACTGTAAAAGGACCCTGTTCACAAGGTGAGAGAGTTCTTGGTGATTTAATAGCTATACCTACTATAATAATACTGCTAGTTATACTGGTATCGTGTAGCGCTACATCTAGACTTGCATTGGCCAGAACTACTCCTGTTAGACCCCCAATAGTAAATAGAGCAATGAAACCTAGTGCTCATAGCATTGGTACTGTTATTCTTAGACTTCCTCCATAGGCTGTTGCTAGTCAAGAGAAAATCTTAATCCCTGTCGGAACTGCAATGATTATTGTTGCTGCTGTGAAATAGGCTCTCGTATCTACATCAAGACCTACCGCAAACATATGATGACTTCATACTACAAATCCTAGTAGACCAATTGACATTATCGCGTAAACTATCCCTAGATAACCAAATACTGCCTTACCACTAAACTGACTTACTACATGACTAACTACTCCAAAGGCTGGAATGATTAGAATGTATACCTCTGGATGCATCTTCATACCGAAAATGGACTATATCTTCACATCTCATTCGCTCACAAATTCATGTTCACCTCTAGATTATATACATCAATTGCTTTAAACATTCTGTTTAACTCTAAAACATCTATAATCACTTGTTATTATCCTTGTTGGTGTGAAATGTGTTGCGCGTGTAGTCTCTGAGGTTCCTACTAAACCATATTCTGGTCCTTGGTTACCTGCATATTGGGCTCTTTATAATATAAATCCTTCTTATATACCTATATCTTTATATATATCTATATCTCTCTTACTTATTTTATCATTCTCATAGCCGTTCATGCATATAGCGCAATGCATCAGGGATATCCCCATGAAGGGCCATTTTTTTTAACCAAAAAATCCGTACTCAATACTTACTTAACTAGCCTTTAGGTAAGCATAGTAATACCCATTATTGTACGTCCTTGTCTATAAGAATTTTATTCAATAACGTTACCTCTAGGTGAGGAAGATATACTTTATATCCCTACCAGGAATATGAGTATCGACTGTACATTAAGCACCTTTACAGGTACCCACAAGTGACCCAGTCTGTAGCGATCCTTAGGAAAACCGACGGTCTTAGCATTAGGTAACCTTGACCGTTTTCACTTGCATTGCCACGTGATTCTTACCTCACGCCACTCACCCTGTCAGGCAAGGCCCACTTTAATATTATCATTATCTTCCTAAAGTTGCATGACTTTATTATCATTATCTGCTACTTAGACTTCAGCTGTTTAAACAGGATTTAGAAATTATTTTATCCTTTAATCATAGCCGCAGATTTAAAATAAGTGAGGACTAGAATGTAATATGATTAATACTTATGCAATCATTTGTTGATCTAGGTCTTTCTCTATCTCCCACCTGCCTAGTCTTCTTCATAACTCGCGTTAAACTACATCCTTTATTCCAAATCATAGAATAGATGCTGGTATAGAATCGGATCTCCACCTGCTGCACTATCATAAAATGCTGTGTTGAAATTCCTGTCTGTTAGAAGTATCGTAATCCCCCCTGCTAGTACAGGTAGACTTAGTAGAAGAAGTACTGCTGTTACTAGAATCGCTCACGCAAATAGAGGTAGCTTGTGCATACTTATCCCTGGATTCCGCATATTTAGTACCGTTGTAATGAAATTCATAGCTCCCAGCATTGAGCTAATCCCCGCTAGATGTAGAGAAAAAATTACACAATCTACTGCTCCTCCTGTATGTGACCCTAGTAGACTTAGTGGCGGATAACATTTTTATCGATAACCTCAATATGTTATTACATATCAGCTTAACCTGGCTCTCACCAGGGATCGGACTATACCTTCATTCAACTCGTTAATATTATTATTCTTACTTACCTCTATTATTCTTCGCAGCTTACCCCTTACATTGTATTGATATTCATAACTAGAATTTTGTTTCATAAAAGATCGTGCTCAAATACGATATTCTAGAGATTTTATCCCTTTTATAGTTCTATGAAAATATTGTACAATATGGTGAATACTGCTTGTCTTTGTTGTTACTACTGTATTATAAGTTTTTTTAGTTATTACATTCGCTCTGAGAATATAACCTAGCGCTTGACATACAATGAAGTCCCCCTTATGCCTTACCTCAAAAGCATGAACCATTCGACCTTTCTCATTAACAACTAGATTAAAACTACCTTCAGCTTCAGTGAATCCAATAATTCAATTTTTAGATATCACAGCCTCAGCATCTGTTTTATTAAAAACCTTATAGTCGATTCTCTCCATCACCTTATTTTTTAGTCCTATTAGTTGTACATCCTTCTCGGCTATACTTAGTCTCTTATCTGCTATAATATTAGCAGCTTCCTTAAATTTATAATAATAATAATATTTACTTGTCAGTAGTGGGTATTTATCAAAGATAGGAATAACGTATTTAATAATATGGTCTGGTCTACAAATTCTAAATTCGGCATCATTCTTACTTATAGATACATTACCTACCCCTATAATGCTTTTAACATGATAAAGTAGCCTTAGATTGTAAACACTTTGTCCTACTTTAAAATAAAGTGTTCACTTATCGTTACTCTTTAGAAAACTAAAACTGCCACCACCATCCACTAGTCCCACTAGTCATTGGTGGTCGCTATTCTCTGTCTTACCCCTGTTGAACGCTCCACGTGTAGTCTCTGATGAGCTAATACATTTATACCTCTTATATGCTTTAACTCAGGCGAGTTGTCCCCATGTTGATGACATTTTTACCTGACCCTTAATCAGGTATTCATCTCCGATTTGAGCAGTTTCTCGCATCGAGTGGAGTTTATTACCATCTACCAGTCACATATATACACCCCATATGCTGATAAACTCGGACAGCTTATCACCTACCGTCCACCCTGTCCCCGCCCCATTCTCAATCAGTGAACTCGCTATTAGAAGAATTAGACTCGGGCATAGCAGTCAAAAACTAATGTTATTCAGCCTTGGAAAGGCTATATCAGGTGCTCCTACTATTACAGGACATAGATAATTCCCAAATCCTCCTACTGCTACCGGTATTACAAAGAAGAAAATTATTATAAACGCATGCGCTGTTACAATCGTGTTGTATAGCTGATTATCCCCATGTAGTACCCCTACTCCTGGAGCACTTAGCTCTAGTCTAATTAGAACTGATATCCCTGTCCCTAGTAGTGCTGAAAATAGTCCAAATACAAAATATATAATCGCAATATCCTTAGCATTCGTACTATAAAATCATCTTATTATTCTACCCTCTCTCTCCTTCTATAAAACCTCATCACTTCTCATTCATATTACGTCCTTAAGCATGGGTAGAATCGAACTAACCATCGCACCATTATCAATAGTGTATTCTTACCGTTGAACTACACGCTCTCACTACCATCTTCTATCTTCTATCTTCTATCTTCTTACCCTACACTCATATTACTCCATCTTCCCTTTTTATTACTATTATAACTTTTCCCATTCTTACTCTTATACTCCTCTGATGATTCTTACTCTTCTTCCTCATTCTCTTCTACTCTTAGTGAAATTAGATTATATTAAAGGGGATTTATTCTTTCTTATCCGTCCGGTAAACCTTCAGGTGCACCGACTATGTGACAACTTCGATTATTATATCTGTCTTAAATTGAGCCTCTTCGTGTATTCAATTCATACTACTTAAGGATTTCCTTTCTACATCAATAATAATAGTGATGGGCGATTAGTGCACTAAGTATTTTTCATTCACCGTTACATAGTTATAAACGATTACTGAACACTCCTTCTTCAATGATCCGAGTTTCAGAACCATATCCGTCTCATATGTTCTTTCTGTCATTACATTCATAGACTTTGTCTACATATTTGTGTCACACTGATAGCCTTAAGCATTAGGGTCATAAAGATCTGTTTTCATTCTATCTCTAAGCTTTTAAGCATTATACATATCCTATCTATACTACATCTTATATAAGAATGTCGTCCGTTTACGGGGTAAACCTTACATCTTACAATACGAACTTTAAACGACTATGTAACACCTGTACTATTTCACTCCATTCGCACTTCGTTACTCTATATTCAAGCTTAAGTAAGATTCTTCGTGGGTTATCGAATTAAATAGCATGACCCGATGTTCGATCTACTAGGCCGCCTAGCTCTTTGTCTTTCGTTCTTTCGAACTTACTCAACATGCGGATCATTTCCGCGTTTGCTTCCTCTATATTTTTATTTTGCTATGATCATCGTTTACAGAGTAGACTACCTGGGTATCTAATCCAGTTCGATACCTACTCCCTCATCCTTCAGTGTCATATTATTCTAGTAAGATGCCTCCGCCTTAGCACTCTATGCAATATCATCGGATTTTATCCCTCCTTTGCTTATCCTTCTTACTCCTTATAATACCTAGATTCCACCTACAGATCCTTTACGCACATTCTTTGACTTAACGTTCGCTGTAGTCGTATAACCGCGTAGCTGGCACGAACTTTATACACAACTTCTTATCCCCTATCTCTCCTTATTTTATAATCTTACAAAATAATATCTCTCATCATTCTGCTCTATTTCACATGATCACTCCTCTGAGCATTGTCAATTATCCCCCACTGCTGAATAACAAAGTTATTTTAGTCCGTCTCAAAACTAAGGTGATCTTTAGACTCTCATCTCTGACTACGCCCCTCATGATAATCTCTTACCTTACCTCTCTCGCGAATATTTCCTATCCTAATTCTTTTCTTTAGGATAAAGACTATACCTTACTCACCTCTTCGCAACTTAACCCTCGTTGAGTCACTCGCATGTGTTTATATGAATAGATAACGTTACAGTCTGGCCAGAGCTAAACCAGTAAGCAAAATATTTTATACCTCTCTTTATACACTCTAACACCTTACACCCTCATAACTCTCGCTATACTTATGCTCGATGATGACTTATACTTTAAAGCTCTTCGATTCTAATAAATTACTTATTCACATCCCGTCACTCTTACTCAAATCGTATAACTCCCTAGCTCGTAATTACTCCTCGTTGTGCTCGATATCTCTGTCTCACCTCTACTATGCGTCCCGGATATATAATATTGTACTGTCTTCCTTGGCTTGATTGACTCTGTCTCAATCCTACCCTTTAGTATAATTGTCACCCCCGTGATACTTATTATATTACTGCTGTTACCCTTACTCACTGAATAATGCCTAAACTGATGTATCAGTATCTGTATAAAAGTCTTGGTCTTCGTATTTAGTGATAGATATACTGATAGCACCTTTGAATCTAGTACCGGAGAATGTAGACGTACATACTTTCATACTTCACACTCATTCTTTATCCCTCCTGATATTACCCTTATATTCCCCCTTACCATCCCTGAATCCATATCTGTCGGACTATAATATATAATGTGTACCTCGTCCACACTATCCCTTACTTTACTAAAAAGAATTATAAAATTCGTTGAAAATGATTCTATAATACTTCCTACTCTTGATTCTCGTCTTACCGCTATACCCGTTGAATATCTTGACATCTTACTACTACATCAGCTAAGCTGATCATATTATGTTCTTACTACTCTCTATACCCACATCATTAAGATCTATCAGAGTATTCTCAATGATCGAGGTTACTGGTACTAGCACTACAAATCAAGCAAAGTATAGTCCTGTTGCTACCTGACCTACTATAATATATGGCTGCTCCACATGCTGAGATCCTAGATACATTAGTACTACAAAATCTGATACCAGTACTCAAAAAATAAACCTATTTAGTGGCCTAAATTGACTCCCTCTTACCCTACTCATATCCATTACCGGTATCGCTAGTAGAATTAGTAGACTCGCAAATATCGCTATTACACCTAGTAGCTTGTTCGGAATCGATCGTAGAATCGCATAAAAAGGTAGTAGATACCATTCAGGTACAATTGATGCCGGTGTCTGTATTGGATTCGCTGGAATATAATTGTCTGAATGACCTATTAGATTCGGTGCATACATTACAAATATTGCTAGAACTAGAAAGAATATAAAAATAGTTACTAGATCCTTGAAAATAAAATATGGTGCTATCGGTAGCCGGTCCGCATTCCCTGTTACACCCAGTGGATTACTTGAACCATGCTCATGTAGAGTTAGTAGATGTATCGCCGCTAGTGCCGCTATAATGAACGGTAGTACAAAATGAATACTAAAAAATCTATTCAGAGTCGCATTACTTACACTGAAACCCCCCCAAATAAATTCTACTAGATCCCCTCCAATTCAGGGAATCGCACTTATCAGATTCGTAATTACTGTTGCCTAGCTCCCAATCATAGTATTGTACCTAGATCTAAGATTAATTATTATACCTTTCTGGGTCTAAGAGATTATTACTATCTTCTCCCTCTTTCTAAAAATGACTTAAAGAAGACGTTATAAACAGTATTAACTAGCCCCCAATACATGACCCTGTACTCTATCACTCTTGATACAAGAGATCTCTGATAGAGCCTTGTGATAGCACTAAAGCTACGGAAACTTCGACTGTACATTAAGCCTATATCTGATCTTTATTTCTATCTTCTCTTCTTTCTTATCTTCTTTTTATTTTAATAATCAGAGGAGATTATATCAGATATAAACCCACCGATGGACCAGTCTGTAGCGATCACTCACCCCTCTTATATATTCATACCTCTTATATTGGCTAAAGGATAAAGCAAGTAACCGACGGTCTTGACAAAAGGCGTATGTCTTTAACCGTTTTCATCAGTGTCGCCCTTATTTACTCTGCTATCTATATGACTAGTGCTCTTATTGTATTTTAATACAAACCCCGGCTTGAGAAAAGCAAAGTGGAATGATAAGGACTATACAGAGCCTCTAAGTGTTCTTACTTATTGTTTGACAATTGTTTAATTTAACAGTGCTACTCTTCTCCAAGCTTATATAGTATCGAAGATACCATATGAGGTATTACCGCAGATCGTAGATCCGATATAGATTCAGCTCAAATATAAATATGATATTGTCCTGGAGTTCCTGCTGATTGTACACTTGACTTAAAATTATACAGATCATATATAACTTGAGTTAGACGTGTACAATCTTGATATCTGAACGAGTTCATACAAAGCTTTATACCTCTACCTACTCTTGTACCCTCATCTATAATTCAGATTGCTAGAGCTAGAGGTGTTATAAATTCAGCAATGTTATTAGGAACCTGCTTAATCCTATTAGTATATCAGGCCGAGTAAAAGCTGTCCAGACTAGAATATGTAAAAGTATGAAATCTATAGATGTATCTCTGTTTCCCTCCTTTACCTAGTCGTGTCTGTATCTTAGGCGGTACTGGACTACAATAACCTCGATTATAAATCTGTGCATGAAGTCACAGTAGGTATTCACTACTGTTAGACTCTTGACTCAGACTTACACGTGTCCCTAGACATGATCCTCGTCGTTCTGCATGACTCTTACCTAGTATTACCCCGTGAAAAATACTCAGAATTTCATGATCGTGGGGACCTTTCCTCATATTACCTTTAATTCGCTTGGCTATCATATCTGATGTCTGGTATACCATGATAAAGTAGTAGGATGTTATAAGAATACTTAGTAGGTCACTGCATGTGAGGCGGTCTCATTTACTACCTCATAGTGATATCTGTCCATACGGTAGTACATAACCTATAAACGCTGTCGCTATTATTACAATAAGAATAATTACTCCAATCGCCCATACTAGTGTCCTTGGTGACTTGTACGAACCGTAGTATAGACCCCTTCCTATATGTAGATATACAAAAATAAAAAAAAATGATGCTACATTCGCATGTAGATACCTAATTAGTCACCCGTACTCTACATCCCTTATAATATGCTCTACTGAAATAAAAGCTATATCCACACTCGGTGTATAATGCATCGCTAGTGTTACACCCGTGATAATCTGAATGATTAGACAACATCCTAGTAGACTCCCAAAATTTCATATGTAACTGATGTTCGATGGCTGCGGTGAATCCCCTATGTACGAATTTACTAGACCTAGAATTGGATGCGTCTTGAAATTTCTCATCTTATTACTCATATTTAACACCCTTCTTTAGGCTACTGAGATCTTATATCTCCAGTATCTCTCCCTCTCCTGTCTATACCTTATGCGTGACCCAGAATCGAACTGAGATCTGCAAGACCCAAATTCATGTGAATTCCCATTATTCTATCACGCACACACACCTGTCCCTCAGTGGAATTGAACCACTAACCTTATTTTTACAAGAAATACGCTCTACCTACTTGAGCTAGAAAGACTATCCATATACCTCTATACTCTATTTATACCCTCTCTTTTTACTTCTCATATCCCACATGTTCACTCTACAGGCTTTATATATTTATACTTTACCCTCTACATTTTCATATTCTATATATAGACTCTGCTTGCTTTATATCTTAATACTATAAATCTACTCTACATGCTTGAAATATATATACCCCCTTCTTTACACTACTTATACCCTCTCTACACACTACTTACTCTATACCGGAGTCGAACCGATGCTTTTAGTTTGAAAGGCTAATGTTCTCTACCGTTGAACTAATAGAGCTATTCTCTTATCCACTTATAGCAAGTCCAGGGTTTGAACCTGGTACAACTGATCATGAGCCAGTCATGTTAACCCTTACACTAACTTGCATCCTCACCCCCCCTTTCTCATATGCTCTATAGTTACTTTCACTATCACTATCCTTATCACTCTCTTTATCATTCTATCACTACTTAACTTTTCTACTCCTTTCATCATCCCTCTTTTCCACCTCACCCCTGTACCTTTACTCTTCCTTCCCCCCAGATTATATATATTTAACTATTTCTCTTAGCTCACATTCTTATACACGAGGGGTTATATATTTAACTATTTCTCTTAGCTCACATTCTTATTTCTTTTACCCTCACCCTTCCTCTAATTATTACTCTAGCCTCATATCTTGATTCTAATATATTAGACTTGAACATGATACATGAAGATAATCTAGTACTATATTAGGATATACCCCTAGAGCTAGCATCAGAATTAGTAGAGGTATTAGCACATGAAATTCTAGTCTTGTAATATCTATTACTGGATTCAGATAGCATGATCATGACCCAAAACATATCCTGTTATATAGGTAGATTGAATAACACGCACTAATTACAATTGAGCTGCTCGCTAGTATTGTAATTACTGGAAATGTCTGAAACGCACCTGCTAGACTTATAAACTCACCTACTCAATTCCCTGTCAGTGGTGTCGCCATATTCCCTAGAGTGAATATTATAAAAAATATTGAAAATACTGGTATATACGTTGATATACCTCTATAATACCTAATCGTTCTATCGTGATATCTATCATAAATTACACCCCCTACTAGAATAAATAGAGCTGGACTTACTACACCATGACTAATCGATAGCATTATCCCCCCTTCTACCCCCGTTACTGTGTTACTATAAATCCCTAGACACACAATCCCTATATGATTGATCGAAGAATACGCTACTAGCTGCTTGAAATCTGTCTGCCTCATACATATGAACGCTGTATAAATTACAGATATCATACTTATTACTAGTACTATACCCTGGAAATACTCTGTCTGATCCGGTATTAGCTGAATTAGTACCCTTATGTGTGCATACGTTGCTAGCTTCAGTACTAGACCTGCTAGTACTACTGATACCGCACTATTCGCCTCAGCATGCGCTGTCTTTAGTCATAGATGAAATGGCACTAGTGGTGTTTTTACCGCTAGACCTATGAAAATCCCTAGCCATATCATATTCGGGTAATCCTTACTCATTATACTTAGTACTACTATATTCGTCGTCTTTGTTATCGTGTATATACTTAGAAATGATAGAAGCATCGGTAGACTCCCAAATAGAGTATATAGAAATAGTAGATACGCCGCACTGATCCTCCTTCTTCCCCCATAAATCCCTACTAGAAGTGTTAGAGGTACTAGTACTGCCTCAAAAGATACATAAAATATAATTAGATCCAGACTTATAAATACCGATATTATAAATCCTGAAAATATCAGTATCAGACTTAGATATAGCTTCTGATTCCTCTCCTCTATATAATAACCTGATATTACCGCAATCGGTATCGTTAGTGCCGTTAGTAGTACAAAAAATACACTTAGACCATCTACACCAAACGCAATGTTAAATATATCCCACCCCGTAAACTTACTTACTATCTGTATCCCTACTTTTGACCCATCGAACTCTATCCATATCATTATACTTATATAATACGTCATACATGTGTATATTAGACTTAGTCTCCTTATTCCCCCTACTCTCTTCTCATCTGTTAGAGATACATGAATCGCACCTATAAAAGGAATTATTACTATACTATATACTACAAACATTTACCCATACCCTCTCTTTATATATCTTTACAAACTATATTCTCTAATATCTTCGGCCATTACTCTCTCTCATGAGAAATACCACTAGTAGAAATCGAATCTACGCATACTCAACATGAGTGAATTGTTCTACCCCTGAACTATAGTGGTTTATAAGAGTCTAGTGTGTAAGCCAAATCATGTTATTATCCCTATGACTCTACTATACCATATCCTTTCACTAATACTCTTTATTAACCCTTACTCTTTCATACTCCTCCTCCATCCTTGTTCTCTCCTTCTTATTTATCCCTTACTCATATCTCATTCTACCCATATACCATGCTCTTATATGCCCCTTCTATAATATGCATCTTTTTTTTAATAAAATTATTATTTATAATATAACATAAGCCGGGTGTTTTCTTATATACCTTAGTTTAGATAAACCTTACTTATTAGCTATATTCTTATTAGCTAGCCATACTTTTATTATATTACTTATTGGTTAATTCTAATTGGCCCTTCTTATACGCCTTACCTCTAAGGTATATATCCGATTTTTACCTATTATATATAAGGTATATACCCTTTATATTCATATTACGTCTATACCTTACCTATAAGATATATATTAGCTATCTACATATAATGTATTGTATATACCTATAATGTATAGTATATACCTTACCTATAAGATATATATACCTATTAGATATATATTATACACCATTTTCGATATATACCTATTAGATAAGTATACCTATAAAGTATATATAATACCTATTATATATGTATACCTATAAAGTATATTATATACCTATTAGAATTCGGACTTTACTTTAATTCTTAAATATACTCAATACCTGTTTATACTCTAATACCTGAATTAATGGACCACTATACTCTTATTATGCTTATTGGAATTGAACCAGGGTAGATTCAGAGATTCGAACTCTGGACTTCGCACGCCACAAGTGCTTACTCTGCCTACTGAGTTAAAACTACCTTTATCTAGACTCTAATAGTCTTATCATGTTACATATACTTTTTATTATCCTTTAATTATATGCATTATTACTGTTATTTTTATTAAAACTTATAGATGCTTCAAGAGTTAGCTAGCTTATCTTTACTATATTAGCTATACCTCAATATTATTTTATCTAATACTAGAGTTTATGTTGTTTAATACCTATTATATATATCTATATAATTCTATACATATTATTATCTTATACTTTTATATTAAAATAGGTGAGAAAATAAAAAGGTAAGAGAAGGTTAGATAAGATAAGACAAGGTAAAATAAGGATTTATATTTGAGGAAAATTAGGGATTATATAAAGAGAGAGGATTATATAAGAGAAGATTAGGGATTATATAAAGAAAAGATTAGGTAAGATAAGATAAGGAAAGATAAGATAAGGTTAGATAAAGGAAAATGAAGGAAGGAAAGATTAGGTAATATATAGTTATATATGGTAAGATAAGGGGGGAATTTATTAAGATCCTCATCAGTAAACACTAATAAATAGAAACAGTCAAACTACATCAACAAAATGTCAATACAGTGCTGCTGCCTCAAATCCTAGATGGTGATGGTCTGTTAGTTGGTAACTAATAATCCGATATAGTGCTACTGTTAGAAAAATCGTCCCAATAATTACGTGAATCCCATGGAAACCTGTACTAAAAAAAAAAGTACTACCATATGCCCCATCCGAAATTGTAAATGGTGCTTCTATATACTCTAGTGCTTGAAAACCTGTGAAAGTTACTGCTAGTGCTAGTGTTACCACAAAACCTATTAGACATGACTTCCTACTCCCATTAATTAGTGCATGATGTGCATAAGTTAGAGAACTTGCTGATGTTAGAAGCAGAATCGTATTTAGAAGAGGAATCTCAAATGCATTCAGTGGCTCTACTCCCGGTGCTGGCCACTGTGAACCTAGCTCTACCGTTGGACTTAGAGCTGAATGAAAATATGCTCAAAAGATTGATACAAAGAAGAAAATCTCACTCACAATGAATAGTACTACCCCCATGTTTAGAGAACGTTGTACATCAAACGTATGATACCCTCCTAGTGCCCCCTCCGCACTTACATCCCTAAATCATAGACTTATTACACCTACTGTGCTTACAAAACCTAGTACTACCCCGTATCCCCCCCACTCTACATCGTTAAAATAACATACTGAGGAAATTGCTAGACTTAGTAGAGCAAAAGAACATACTAGAGGTCATGGACTTATATCTACCAGATGATAACTATGCTTATGATATGTTGATCTTACTATTCTCATATACTTTCTCCGTGACAACTTCGTTGTCTACCTTAACCTTACTTTTACCTAGGATAACTCGATTATCCCCTCCACATCATTAATCAATATACCTTTACCTACTTAAGTTTAACAACATAACTCTTCTTTCCTTATGCTATCTCAGGACACGACGAGGATCGAACTCGTGATCTAAACATTTAGACTCATTAGCTCAAATAATGCGCCTTATACCACTCAGCCACATGTCCCATACTTCTACTTCTACTTACTTCACCCACCTATCTAATTTCTATATACATATATTTATACTCCACATTCATATCATACACCATATACTCACTATATACATTCCATCCTTATACATATATATACTTACCTTCCCTCTATATATACTCCTTATTCTCTACATATCTATACCCCCTTATATCTTTTTTATACTCCATATATTATATATACCCCATATATTCTTTACATATCTCTACTCCTTCTTTTATATCTCTACAAATATACCCTTCATATATATTGATTATATATATACTCCAGATATTATACATTTACACATATACTCCAGATATTATACATTTACACATATACTCCATATATTATACATATACACAGGGGGGTACATCATTATCTGATTATTATATTTACATAAACATTCTACATCTTTATTCCCCGATCTTTTCCTTAACTTTTTATATTCTTATCCTACTATTGAATCTAGCCACTCCAGGTACTTCTCAATTGATACCGCCTCTACTACAATACTTATATTACCATGTGCTACACCACACAGTTCTGAACACTGACCATAAAATACTCCAGGTCTCTCTGCTATTGCTGATGTCTGGTTAAGTCTTCCTGGTACTGAATCAATCTTTAGACCTAGTGATGGCACACAAAAATCATGAATTACATCATTCGCTGTTACAATAAATCTTACATGAGTCTCTACTGGAATTACTAGTCGGTTATCTACATCTAGAAGTCTTAGCTCTCCTCGCTCTATATCTCCTATGGGTACCGTGTACGAATCAAACTCAATCGATTCACCTTCGTCGTTAATAAAATCACTTAGCTCGTACGATCAAAATCATTGACTTCCTGTTACCTTCACCGTTAGTGTCGGGCTGATTACCTCATCCATTAGATATAGTAGCTTGAAACTCGGAAAGGCAATCGCTACTAGAATTAGTGCTGGTGTAATCGTTCAAATTAGCTCAATCAGTGTTCCATGTGTCTGATACTTATGTACAATCCCATTACGATCCGAATTAAAATTGATTAGAATTGATCCTAGTATTCAAAATACTAGAAAGGAAACTATCACTAGATAAAAACAAATGGAATCGTGCAGAATAATAATACCCTCGTGTGTCGGACTTGCACTATCCTGAAACCCATATTGCCATGGATATGCTGCATCCGCACTTACTGTCATATACCTGTTTATAAACATTTCTTATCTCATATTGCGCTGCGCTCTCTAACGGAAGATGATACGCACACCTAAAGTGTGAAAGAATTGAACTCTCTACTCATCTGTGTAAAAGATGTGTTATACCTTTTAACTAACACTTCCACCTTTTTTATATTATTATATATATCTTAATTAAGCTTAATCTTATTATATATATATCTTTCTTATATATCTCCTTCTTTTTCCTCTTCTCTTTGTATCTCTTTTCTATCTATATATCTTTATAATATATATCTTTATTATGTATATATCATATACCTCTCTCTATATATATCTTTATTATTTATATATATATCTTTATATATATCTTTAATATACCCCTCTATCTATACATATATCTTTCATATAACTCCTTCTTCTCTTTATATACCTCTTCTCTATATACATGTATCTTTAATAGATATATCTACACATATATTATACTCTCTGCCTAGATTATTCTAATTAATATTAATACTTAGGTTTTATTATTATATTTATTCTTTATAAAAATACCTCTATTCTTACTTATACGTATTTCGTCCTATCATCCTTCAGTTAAGTTTACATAGTATTGTTAAGTTTACATAGTATTGTTAAGTTTACATAGTTTTAGTATTAGTTTTAGTTTTAATACTAGTTTTAGTATTAGTATTGTTAAACTCCTTCTTCTATATATACTCATTATACTCATAATCTTCTTTACGCGGGGGGATCTATATATACTCTTAATGAAGATCGATTGAATCCTTAATGTAAATACATACTAGAATTGTAAATACGTAAGCTTGGATAAATGATACTGCAATCTCTAGACCTACAATCAGTAGAAATAGAGCCATTGGTACTAGTGTCGCTATAAATATTACAGCCCCTGATGTTAGACCTGAATACATAAAACCCCCTAGAATTAGTATTAGACAGTGACCTGATACCAGATTTGCAAATAGACGTACCCCTAGAGATACCGCTCTCGCTATATACGAAATTAGCTCAATTAGTACTAGTACTGGTACTAGTATTATAGGTGTCCCTGCTGGAACAAAATAACTCATAAAATGAAGCCTATGTGTATCCACACTTAGCACTGTTACTCCTAGTCAAATTATTACTGATATCCCTAGTGATACTACTGCACTTGTCGCTACTGTAAACGTATACGGAATATTCCCTACTAGATTCATTGCTAGAATAAATGTAAATAGTGCATAAAGGAAAGGTAGATACACCTCATTCCTTGAACCTATCTGTTCCCTAACTATTGTATTTATCGTTGCATAAATTGACTCCATAAATAGACTAAACCTGTTACTCGTTATTGTCTGATACTTAGCAAATCCTATGATATGAAGTGTCGTTAGTATAAAAATCGTAATTAGAGTGTAAAAACCTAGATTAGTTAGTGATATGTTTAGTCCCATTATCGGAATCTCTAGACTTATCAGATTCTGTACCTCAAATTGCTCTAGTGGACTCCTCGTTCATATTATCGTCATTCCTTACTCTCTCTCAGGACTCTTCTCTGTCCCTTCATTCTTCTTATGATACTTAAATCATCCTTAAAGCATACTCATGGATGCTCATCTTACATCTTAGTAATAAATACTCTAACTGTCTGAAGTTGTACATGTACCGGTAGAATATAAATTGAATTCATATAAATTATAAATAGTAGCGCTATAAATGCATATGATAGCTGATTCACAAAATAAAAAGGTAGTATCTGTGGTATGATGGTTGATTCTCTTAGGCCTATTCTCTCCTATCAGAAAATAATTCTTAACTTAGCTTTCGTATCGTTTATTCACACTAGCTTTACTTTACATTATCACCACCCTATATTGTCTCTTATCCATGCATATAATATGTATATATTCTATATATATCATATATTATATACTGTATATTATATATACCTATATAATGGCCCTTCTGTATTTTATATATTGTATATATATATCATATATTACATACTGTATATCCTATATCTATATATATCACATATTCTATACCATCTAACATAGATTAAACTTTCATCACTCTCTCACACATATTTATTAACTTAAGAGTATATTATATAGCTAAGCTTAGCTCTATCATAACCTGTTTAAATACCGTCTTATATTCTCTATTTACTCAGTACTTTACCTCTTATTATATTGCTTCTTTTATAACTTCAGGATTCTATTAACCTATGTTATTGTTATATGATACACGTACTTAAACTATTAACGACAGGATTCGAACCTGCAACAAAGAAGTTAAGAGCTACTCACTCTACCATTGAGTTACGCTAACTACTCCTGCATCATATGTTATACATACTATATCCATGTAGATTATTAGCATAAGTATAAGTGTTAATATATAATAATATTAGGTCGGTCTAGTCCTGTCGTACTACGTTGAAATAATTAAACTTGTTACTAGTAGATATCGAATATTCTCATATAAAGGGGATTTTTATTCTGTACTGATCTTTAGAGCTTGAGATCCATACTCATAAACAACTTGAGATCCATACTCATAAACAAAACCAATAGTTAGAATCGCTATAAAAAATAGACCTACTATTAGACCATATACTGATACTATACTCATACATACCGCAATCGGGTAGAAAATAGCTAGCTCTAGATCAAAAATTAGAAATAGAATTGCTACAATATAAAAGGCAATACTAAAGGTATTCCTTGGACTATGTACGTTATTAAAACCACACTCATATACTGAAATCTTCTCAGGATTAGGACTACTTGGCGCTAGTAGCATACTAATAAATATTAGTACTATTACTAGAAACACAACAAAAAATATTAGTACTGCTATTGTCATTTTAAATCGTTAGTAGCGATAGTTCAATGCTATTTATTAGAACTTCTGAGTCTAGTATAAACAGACAAATAAATGCTGTTCCTGTTGATATTGTATATGCATGAAGAGGACTAATATTACTTATTCTTATTCTATGGGGTGTCTCTATCATCTTACTCCCTCCCCCATCAAACATTATAATCTTAATTATCTTTAGATAATATGAAGCACTCACCACTGAACTCATAATTGCAACCATAAAATTTACATACGCTCCTTCATCCACTGAAGATCATAGTACACCCATCTTCGCTATAAATCCTACTATTGGAGGTAGACCAATTATCGAAAATAGACTTATTACTATGCTGAATGTTACTATACTATACTTACTAAAACTTTGTCTCAGGTCTGATAGATAATTTACAGGCCTCTCCCCTGACTCATACGCTATTATACTTATTCATATTATGATCGTTGATAGGCTATATTGAAGTACATAAAATATCAGAGCATTACTACTTGATTCAACACCTAGACCTAGACATAGTACTATGAAACCTACATGATTAATCGTACTAAATGCTATTAGTCTCCTAAGTTGAGTCTGAACTAGACCTGTTACTGCCCCTATTACTATTGAAGATACAGATACTACTAGTAGTGCATACATCACATTCGTGTTTATAAACTTATTCGTTATAGTGAATAGTGCTGTTATAATCGATACCTTCGGTAGCGTTATTAGCATCATCGTTACTACCGTCGGAGTATTCTGATATACATCAGGCGCTCAATTATGAAAAGGTGCTGCTGATACTTTGAATAGATACCCACTATAGATAAATATTAGACCTAGACCTGCATTACTAAATGGACCTATAGAGGTACTCGATATCCAATCACTCATACTTACTAGTGACGTACTTCCCGTACTCGTATATATTATCCCTACCCCTAGTAGAATAAATGCACTGCTTCAAGCTCCTAGTATAAAATACTTTACAGATGCCTGTACTGACCTTAGTGAATCCCTTGATAGTGCCGCTATAATATATAGAGCAAACGATTGCAGCTCTGTCGACAGATATATCGTGATTAGATCGTTACTTGATAGTATCATACTCCCCCCTATTACACTAAATATTACTACAAGTGAATACTCCCTCGGTGATTCACTTGATC